ATGAACAAATATCTTACACGTTGGCTATTTTCTACTAATCATAAGGATATAGGTACTTTATATTTACTATTTGGTGCTTTTTCTGGGATGGCGGGGACAGCTTCAAGTATGTTAATACGGCTAGAACTGTCAGCTCCAGGTAGTATGTTAGGAGATGATCATCTATATAATGTGATTGTAACATCACATGCTTTATTAATGATTTTCTTCCTGGTAATGCCAGTAATGATTGGAGGATTCGGAAATTGGTTTGTACCAATCATGATTGGTGCGCCCGATATGGCCTTTCCTAGATTAAACAATATCAGTTTCTGGTTATTGCCACCTTCTCTAATACTATTGGTTGGCTCTATGTTTGTGGAACAAGGGGCAGGTACAGGCTGGACCATTTATCCCCCACTATCAAGCATTCAAGCCCATTCAGGGGGAGCAGTGGATATGGCTATATTTAGTTTACATCTAGCTGGTATATCTTCCATTTTAAGTTCTATCAACTTTATAACTACTATAATTAACATGAGGGTTCCTGGTATGAGTATGCATAGATTACCTCTATTTGTATGGTCTGTATTAATTACTACAATATTGTTATTATTGTCTTTACCAGTGTTAGCTGGTGCAATTACAATGTTGTTGACAGATAGAAATTTTAATACAACATTCTTTGACCCTGCGGGAGGAGGAGATCCTATTTTATTCCAGCACTTATTTTGGTTTTTTGGACATCCTGAAGTTTATATATTAATTCTACCAGGATTTGGTATGGTATCTCAAATTATACCTACATTTTCTGCTAAACAACATATTTTTGGTTATTTAGGTATGGTCTATGCTATGATTTCTATTGGAGTATTAGGATTTATTGTTTGGGCCCATCATATGTTCACCGTTGGTATGGATGTCGATACTCGTGCCTACTTTACTGCTGCCACTATGATTATTGCGGTTCCTACTGGAATTAAGATATTTAGCTGGTTAGCTACTATATATGGGGGAAGCCTACGGCTTGATACTCCTATGTTGTGGGCTATTGGGTTTGTGTTCCTATTTACTATTGGTGGTTTAACAGGAGTTATATTAGCTAATAGTTCATTAGATATAGCATTACACGATACTTATTATGTAGTAGCTCACTTCCATTATGTGTTATCTATGGGGGCCATATTTGCTATATTTGGGGGATACTACTATTGGTTCGGTAAAATTACAGGTTATAGTTATAATGAATTATACGGTAAGATCCATTTCTGGATTATGTTTATCGGAGTTAATTTAACTTTCTTCCCCCAACATTTCTTGGGTTTAGCCGGATTACCTAGAAGATACTCGGATTTCCCTGATGCTTACCAAGATTGGAACTTAGTTAGTTCTTGCGGAGCTGTAATAGCCCTAGTAGGAATTATATGGTTCATCTACTTGTCTTATGAGGCACTAGCAGCCGAAAGACCATTTAAGGGTTGGTCAACTGCATCTGGCTCATTAGAATGGTCTTTATCTTCTCCGCCTGCTTTTCATACTTATAATGAATTACCGTTTGTTTATCAGCGGAAATTGAGTCATGGGGATGATTTAAATGTTATTTCCACGCTACTCCTTTGACCTTGGGGAGTCTATAAGGCAATGTGTTCTTCTAATACATGCAAGGCCCTAAATAAGGGTCCTACTGGTGAGGATAAAACGGAGATTATCTCGGTTAACGTATTAGAATAGGTGGGATAGTGGCCCACCTGGTCGAAGATGCGTAGTATAGCCACACTTTCACTGAAACAAGGGGAAGACATTTTGGCAGCAGTAGAGAATCTTGTGCAATGAGTAAACGCTTGACACAGGGTTTCACACGGAGGTCTGTCTAACTAAGTGCCAGCAGACGCGGTTAAACTTAGAGGCCCAGTTTTTATTTCGCATTAGGCGTTAAAGTATGTAGTGAAGCATGAGAATAAAGTAAGGCAAACCTCTTGGTAGCGGTAAAATGTTTGAAGCAAGAGTGGAAGTCCGAAGGTGAAGACTCCTTACTCCGTTCATGGTATATCTTCATGAAATACGAAAGCTTGGATAGCAAACAGGATTAGATACCCTGGTAGTCCTCGCCTTAAACTTATACAATAGCTTTATTAGCAAATAACCTTATTGTATGCCTGAATACTATGATCGCAAGATTGAAACTCAAAAGGCTTGGCTGTTCACTGTTTGAATCAGAGGAGCGTGTAATTTAATACGATGATCCGCGTGTCACCTTACCTTTCCTTGAAAGCGGACTGCCTTTTGTAGGTAGTAGCCGCTCAGGCATTGCATGGCCGTCGTCAGGATAACAATAAATGTTATCCTTAACCCTATTATGGATTAAGTCAGGTGTCATGGTCTTTATGGAAAGGGATATTATGCGCTACATTCTCCTATACAACATACACAGTAAATTAGGAGGCGGAGATTTTCTGAAACGGGAATCTTAAGTAGGATTTGATAGTAATCGGGAAGTAGAGCGTTCCGGTGAATTCTAACCCAGTGTTAGCACAAATCGCCCGTCGTCCCCTTCAAGTTAAGGATACGAGACGCCCCGCAGCGGGGTTATCCCTCCTTTTCGAGAATGGGTAAGTCGTAACATAGTAAGGGTAAGGGAACTTGTTCTTGGGCCAAGTTATGCGCGTTTAATACGTACTTGGCCGCCCTCCGTAACTAGGATGATGAGTACTATTATTTCAATTATCTCTAAAACGCTTGCAATAATAATACCTCTATTAGTGGCTATAGCTTATTTAACTTTAGCAGAAAGAAAGGTATTAGGGTATATGCAAGCACGAAAAGGACCTAATGTAGTGGGTGTTTATGGACTATTACAACCTTTAGCTGACGGATTAAAATTATTCACTAAAGAGATGGCTATTCCTAATCATGCTAATCTGTCGGTTTATATTGTAGCCCCGATTCTATCGCTTACTTTAGCTTTTTTGGCTTGGGGGGTTATTCCTTTTAGCCCCGGTATTGTACTAGCTGATATTAATGTTGGTATCTTATATATTTTTGCTATCAGTTCTATGGGGGTGTATGCTATTTTGATGTCTGGTTGGGGAAGTAATTCTAAATATGCATTCTTAGGGGCTATCAGAGCAGCAGCTCAAATGATTAGCTATGAAGTGTGTATAGGGCTTATTCTAATATCAGTAATATTATGTGCAGGTTCTCTTAATATCACTCAGATTGTTTTAGCTCAAGCCGAAATTTGGTATATAATACCTTTATTTCCAGCTGCTTTAATGTTTTTTGCTTCGGCATTAGCTGAAACTAATCGGGCTCCTTTTGATCTTACCGAGGGAGAATCAGAATTAGTATCTGGATATAATGTAGAATATTCTAGTATGTCGTTTGCTCTGTTCTTTTTAGCTGAATACGGCCATATTATTCTAATGAGCTGTTTGATAAGTTTATTGTTTTTAGGTGGTTGGGCACCTTTTACAGGAATTCTGGGAATGGGTTGCTTAGCCCTTAAAACTACCGCAGTAGTATTCGCATTTGTGTGGGTGCGAGCTTCTTTCCCTAGAATGAGATATGACCAACTTATGTATCTATTATGGAAGTCTTACTTACCTTTTAGTCTTGGTTTAATCGTTTTAGTTTCTGGCCTGTTGATAGGTTTAGATGCAGTGCCTTGCTAGCATTTAGGGAGATAGCTTCCTGAGCGCATGCATATGGAATCACCAAACAAAATGTTACGAATAAGAACTCAACATCCAATAATCTCTATTGTGAATGGGGTACTAGTTGATTTGCCAGCCCCTTCTAATATTAGTTATTACTGGAATTTTGGTTCTTTGTTAGGACTTTGTTTAGCTATTCAATTGATTACCGGAATATTCTTAGCTATGCATTATTGCCCTGACGTTAGTTTAGCTTTTGACTCAATTTCCCATATTTTAAGAGACGTTAATTATGGTTTTCTGTTAAAGTATATTCATGCTAATGGAGCTGCATTATTCTTTTTCTGTGTATATATACACATGGGGAGAGGACTCTATTATGGGAGCTATATGAAAATGGACGTTTGGAATATAGGGGTTATAATTTACTTAATAATGATGTTAACAGCCTTCTTAGGGTATGTATTACCTTGGGGACAAATGTCTTTTTGGGCAGCCACAGTCATTACTAACTTTTGTTCTGCTATACCCTATATAGGAACAGAGGTTGTTCAGTGGATTTGGGGAGGATTTAGTGTATCTAACGCGACTCTTAATCGTTTCTTCTCTTTACATTATCTTTTTCCTTTTCTTATAGTTGGATTAGGCGTATTACATATTGTTAGTTTACACACAGCCGGGTCAAATAATCCTTTAGGGATTGACTCTAATATAGACAAAGTTACCTTTCATGTTTATTATACTTATAAGGATTTATTTGGTATAATGGTACTTAGTACTATTTTAGTTATTTTGAGCTATTTTATGCCTAATGTATTAGGTGATCCTGAAAATTTCATTCAAGCCAATCCTTTAGTAACTCCTGTTCATATACAACCAGAATGGTACTTCTTATTCGCATACGCTATACTACGCTCTATACCCAACAAGCTTGGAGGGGTCGTGGCTATGGTATGTAGTATCTTGGTGTTATTTTTATTGCCCTTTATTCATACTAGTAAATTAAGAGCTTTAACATTTAGGCCTTTAGGTAAAATAGCCTTTTGGTTTTTAGTGGCCGATTTTGTGTTATTATCCTGGTTAGGGGCTAACCCAGTAGAGGAGCCTTATGTTATGGTTGGTCAATTGGCCTCTTTATTTTACTTTTTATACTTTTTAGTATTGATACCCGTGTTGGGATTTATAGAAAATTCATTACTTCGTGTTTAAATCGAGTCAAATAGGCTTCTTAACAAAGATGGTTCAGTTCTTATTAATTACTTGTTTTAAAGTGTGTTTTTATATTAACTGCTCCTTTGTTGTTTTAGCTGTTTCACCACCTAGTAATGCTCTCCCTGAAACTTTGCCTCTGGATAGCTATGTGTATGGGGTAGATGTTGGTAATAAAGTGGTAATTTTTGATAAGTACGGAGAATTTGTGACAGAAAATATAATAGGTCATTACGATGAGTCACTTGAGTTTAATGATGTCCTTAGTAATAGTTGGAACTAGTGTTTTGGTTATATCTACGCCGAATCCTGTTTATTCAGTATTTTGGTTAGTTATTGCCTTTGTTAATGCTGCTGTTATGTTTATATCGTTGGGATTAGACTATATAGGCTTAATATTTATAATTGTCTATGTAGGGGCTATCGCTATTTTATTCCTGTTCGTAATTATGTTAATTCAACAGCCCAATAAGGTAGATTCTCAAGATCACTCGCATTTTCTACCTGTGGGATTATCTGTTATATTCCTATTTTATAGTTTATTAACCAATAGCCCTAAATATATTAGCAATCCTGTTATAGGATCTAGAACTAACATTGGAGCAATTGGAAGTCATCTTTATACAACTTATTATGAATTAGTGTTAATTGCTAGTTTGGTGCTACTAGTCGCTATGATAGGGGCTATATTATTAGCTAAGCAGCCAAATTCACCTTCTTTATATAATTCCCATGGTAAATCATTACGTAGTAGGCAAGATCTCTTCCTACAAATCAGCAGAGAGCACCTTTAGGTGCTTTCTGGCCAAGTGCTAACGCACATCTCCGCTTAGGAATATGGAGAGGAACATGGAGTTCAAAGGAATACTAATACTACTTATCGTTAGCGGGACATTATCAATTCTAATTTTAGGGGCATCTTATCTATTAGGATATAAACAACCCGATATGGAAAAAGTGTCAGTCTATGAATGTGGGTTTGATCCTTTTGATAACCCGGGGAATCCCTTTTCCGTTAGATTTTTCTTAATTGGTATCTTGTTTTTAATATTTGATCTTGAAATATCTTTTTTATTTCCCTGGGCTGTTACATATATGGGCTTACCTTTATTTGGTTATTGGGTTGTTATGTTATTTTTATTTATCTTAACTTTAGGGTTAGTTTATGAATGGATAGAAGGAGGTTTAGAGTGGGAAAACTAGCCTCTAATTGGTATAGCACATGTCTTATTTAATATTATCAATTGTCATCTTATTAATCGGAATCTTAGGTATTATTCTTAATAGAAGCAATTTAATTATTATGCTAATGTGTGTAGAGCTAGTTTTACTGGCCTCTACTATTTTGCTTCTATTTGAGTCTCGTGTGCTCTATACGCTTTTTGGTCAAATTTTTGCAATTGTGATTTTAACTGTCGCAGCTGCCGAATCTGCTATCGGTTTAGCCATTATGGTTAACTATTACCGTTTACGTGGTACAATTGCTGTTCGAGCCTTAAATTTATTAAGAGGTTAACTCCTAATTAAAAATGAACCAGATACCTATGCAATATTTTAACTTAGCGGAGGAGAATTATTCAAAGTATGGATTATCAGTAATCCAGCTTATCCAAATTGGTAAGTTCTATGAACTTTGGCATGAGCCTGATACTCCTAGTAAACAACAAGCATATTTTCAAGCCGAGTTATTAGTTGAGCCATCCATGCGAAGTAGACCTTTGAAGGTAGTACCCCCCATTGAACAAGTTGCTTCGTTACTTGATATGAGAATAATATCGCCGGGTAAAAGATCCTTGCTTCAAATGGGGTTTCCAATTTATTCCCTTACTACTCATCTAAGTATCTTGTTAGATAAAGGTTGGACTGTTATAGTTATCGATGAATTAGTCACTGGTAAATCAGGGCCAAAACAACGCGCAGTATCTCAAGTTTATTCTCCTAGTTGTAATTTAGAGGATTGTTCAGAATTATCCTATGTGTTATCAATTTATTTTTCTCAAGACGATTTATTAGGTATTACTATATTTTCAGCCATGAATGGGCATAGTATAATGTTTCCTATCTTTTGGGCGGACAGAGACAAAGTTGCCCGGTTATTAATCAATTATCGTATTAGAGAAATAGTAATTTGGGTAGACTTAGGGGTTGGCTCAGAAATTTTAACAAATAAAATATATAATTTATTAATTGGTTGGAATTTATTCCCCTTTGAACCCAATGCTAAAATTGAAGTTATGGGTGAAGTACTAACCAACTTACCGTGTTATTTATCTTATAAGTACGAAAATAATAATAAGGAGTGGCTCTTGCTTCATATTTATATGGGCATTAACGCAGAGTGGTTTAACAAAAATTATCAAGAATACACCTTTAGTAAGATATTTCAAAGTACTTGGACAGAAAATGTTAATCAGGTAAGTCTAATTAGCCTTTTAGGAGTATTACAATTTATTAAAGATCGAAATCCTAATCTTATTAAAAACCTTCAACTTCCCGAGTGTTATAATTCTGTTATTAGCCCCTTAAACTTGATATTATGTAATCGAGCAGAATATCAATTGGACTTATTGCCTAAAAGGGGAAAACTGGGCGGTTTGTTTAATTTGGTTGATTTCTGTTCTACTGCAATGGGTAAAAGACTACTTAAATTCAGACTTCTTAACCCCATTACAGATTATGATGAATTAAATCTTCGTTATGAGGAAATTGCTACATTTAAACAATTAATTGACAAGAAAATATTTGACAATTCCGAGTTAAAACACATTAAAGATTTATCTTCTTTACATCGTCAATGGGCAATATGTGCCTCGAGTGATATTACCTTGCCACCTAAAAAGTTGAGTCAAATTTACCATTCTTATTTGTTTGCTAGTCAACTAATAAGTAAATTAATAAGTAATAAATGAATTAATATTCAATTACCCCCTTTAGTCGGGCCTCAATTAAAATCGCTAATTGAGGAAATAAGCCGAGTTTTCCAGGTAGATAGTCTTTTAGATGATTTTAAAGATGTATTACAGCCAACTGATAATCTAACTAACCTTCTTGCACAGCAACAAATTTTAACGGCCCAACTTACAGAGTGGGCCGAACAGACTTCAAATATTGTGTTTCAAGATACAATTTCTATTAAAGCTGAGTATTTTAATAAAGAGGGTTATGCTTTCTCTATTTTATCTAAAAAGTTAGTTAAGTTAGAACAATATATAACTAATACTCCTATATCTGATAATTCAATTATTGTGTTGGGTAAAAAAGGAAATCGCCTTATAATTACTAGCCCCATCATTCATAAAGTATCAATCGAATTAAATTTATTAGAAGAACAAATTAGTACTTATGTTAAGCAGACTTATAACCAAGAACTTAAAAGATTATATTTTAGTTATTCTGAGCTATTTTTACCTTTAGTAAATATGATTTCTAGATTAGATGTTGCATTAAGCGGGGCTATTGCGGCTATTAAGTTTAATTATACTAAACCTTGCTTAATACTAACAAAATCCCAACAAACTAAAGGTTTAATTGAAGCAATTAATCTACGACACCCATTAGTAGAACAATTAAACACTCAAGAAGAATGTGTAGCTCATAATATTAGTTTAGAGGATAAGGGAATGTTAATATTCTCAGTAAATGGTGCAGGTAAATCTACTTTACTTAGAGCAATTGGAGTTAACGTAATCTTAGCTCAAGCAGGAATGTATGTAGCTGCAGATTCATTTAAGTTGAGACCTTATCACTATTTAATTACTCGTATTTTAGGGGGGGATGATCTTCATAAAGGCCAAGGTACTTTTGAGGTCGAAATGAGAGATCTTTCAACTATATTAAAGCTAGCCAATTATAATAGTTTAATATTAGGTGACGAAATTTGTCATGGAACAGAAGTTAGTTCAGGGACAGCAATATTAGCTGCAACAATTGAAAGATTAACAACTGCACAAACTAGTTTCGTTCTGTCTACTCATCTACATCAAGTTTTTTCTTTAATTGATTCGCCAGTTCAGTGCTATCATCTATCTGTTATTCAACATGAAGATTTGGGCCTAATTTATGAACGTAAATTGAAACCTGGCCCAGGGCCCTCCCAATATGGCATTGAAGTTATGGGCCACATAATTAATGACAAAAAATTTTATAATAGTGCTTTGAAATATCGTAAACTTATTAACTGGGAGCCACCATCCCGAAGTAAGTCAAATTCTTTAACAATATTCCGCCCTTCTAAATATAATGCTAAAGTTTTTATCGATTTGTGTGAAATATGCGGAGCTCCAGCCGAGGCTATCCACCACATTCAACCTAAGAAATTATGTAGTAAAGGATTGAATCGAAGGTCTAACTTGGTGCCGGTCTGCTCAAGCTGTCATTTAGATATTCATAGAAATAAGATCTCTATTTTAGGTTGGAAGAAAACCCCTGGACATAAGAAATTATATTGGGTTTATCTTAATGAGTCTTTAGACAGTGGAACTGAGTAAAGTCTAGGGTCTATCGGTAAGGACGTGAAATACGAAATAACAAGGGAGAGACTTTGAACTTGTTTATCCTAACTGAAAAGGGTGAATTGAATAGTTAATTGAAACATCTTACTAGACTATGAGGAATACATCAACTGAGATTCCGTGCGTAGCGGCGAGCGATAGCGGAGGAATTGTCTCAAACAGATAATTAAGATGATTGGACATCTAGACTAAACCCCGATAGACACCTATAGAGAAAGTACTGTGAAGGAAAGACTTAGAATCGGTTCTAAAAGTTACCTTTTGCATAATGGGCCTGCAAGACAAAATTTGGCAAGCTTAAGTAGTAAATGAAGGCGTAGTGAAAGCAAGAGAAAATCTCGTCAGTCAAATTCCCCGAAACCAAGTGATCTAACCATGGCCAGGTAGCTATGCTGACCGAACCAGTGATTGTGGCAAAAATCTTGGATGAGCTGTGGTTAGCGGTGAAATACTAGTCGAACTTGGCTATAGCTGGTTCTCTACGAAACTTATCTTAGTAAGGCGCCCCAAGTTGATTCGCCCCCAAACCCGGGGGGCTTGAATTACTGGTGTAGTAAGACTATGGTGATAAGACCTTTAGTCAAAAGGGGTAAGCCCTAATCAGAAATTAAAGTCACTAATACAGATTAAGTGTATAAAGAGGGTTCAACTTAGACAAACAGGAAGTAGGCTTAGAAACAGCCATCTGCACAGGAAAACGTAAAAGTTCACTGAATAAGCTAGGAAACTCTAAGAATTAAGGCGGCTAAATCTGTAACTGAAATTCTGGAAGCCAGTCCGTAAGGAAGCATTAACTGGCTTGGTAGTAGAGCGTTCTGTAGGCACGATATGTGCGCACCTCGTGAGATTAACAGAAGTGATAATGCAGGCATGAGTAGTACAAGATTCACTCCCAAATAAATATATATACAGCTTCTAAGGGCACTACGCCCGATGGATTATAATTCTTGTACCTATTCAGGAAAAATATTATGGTACGAAGTACCTTCAACTGTTATTTATGGGACTTAGATCTAGGCATAATTTCTCTTAAGGAACTCGGCAAAATAAGATCTCGGCTGTTTACCAAAAACATAGCTCTCTGCTAAAGGTTACTGAAGTATAGAGGGTGAATTCTGCCCAATGGTTGTATAGTAAAACTGAGGACTAACGTCTAAAGCGAAACCCAACTGAATGGCCGCGGTAACTCTGACCGTGATAATGTAGCACAATAAATAGCCAATTAATTGTTGGCGGGTATGAATGGAACCACGAGGGTCTTACTGTCTCAAGAGGAAAGCCGATGAAATTATAGTTGTAGTGAAGATACTACATAAACATTGTAAGACGAAAAGACCCTATCGAGCTTTACTGGATACCGATAGCGTTAACTTAAAATGATCGATACAAAGTATCCTAATTTTGAGTTAATAAATTTTGTTGGTAGGACAGTTTAGTTGGGGCGACTACCTTTGAATAAGAAACGAAGGCGAGCTTATGGTATATAAAGCTAATCTCATTAGCCTGACAGTGAGGGGGACACCCCTAGCTGGCACAAGGACTACGTCCTATGTGGGCGATAATGACCCGATATGATTGTCCAAAATAAATATCGAAAGCGGATAAAAGCTACCGTAGGGATAACAGCGTAATATTGTCGGAGAGTTCTTATCGAGGACAGTGTTTGCGACCTCGATGTTGAATTGCGGTGCCCTGGTGCTGTAGAAGGTACCTTAGGTTGGTCTGTTCGACCATGAAAACCGTACATGATTTGAGTTCAGAGCGTGGTGACACAGCTCGGTTTCTATCTACAATGTTCAATCCCAACTTTTCTGAGGCCTAGTACGCAAGGAATGGTCTCAGCGATGCTCGACTATATTGGCCCCATCGACGTAATTAACTTCTGGCTGCTGCAAAGAAGGAAAACAAAAGCTTTAGGGATTAATAAGGTGCCACAAAAGTGGCGTACCTTCTCATGTGTCATGTGGGCAAATAGCCCCTGGCATACTATGGAATTAACATTAGGGCTCATTATACTAATAGTGTTGATGTATGGATTAAAGGCCCCTACTTTAAGATTAGCCATGCTACTTGCGGGTGCTGTGGGGGCTGCTGGGCTATTAGCTGAGCCCCATCTACTATATTGGACACAGGCTATTAAGATGTTAGTGATGCTAAGTGGGTTAGCTATACTATGTATGCTGGATCATCGAACATCGCATCGATCAAGCTCTTTATTGATTTTATTAGTGATCTTAGGTAATTTATTACTTATTGGGTCAACAAATTTAATTTCTATATATTTAGCATTAGAAATGCAAACATTATGTATGTTTATCTTAGTGGCTTATAATAAAAACTCATTGTTATCGGCAGAAGCTGGGCTAAAATACTTCGTGTTAGGAGCACTATCTTCGGGGTTGTTCCTGTTTGGTTGCGCCTTAATTTATGGCTCCACAGGAGAGCTTGAACTTCAATTTATTCGTATGAGTATGGTATCTTATGGTATATTAGCTGGTAAGTGTCTTATTACTATCTCATTGTTATTTAAAGTATCTGCAGCCCCCTTTCATATGTGGGCCCCCGATGTTTACGAAGGGGCTCCAACTTGGGTAGCTGCGCTGTTATCTATCGTGCCTAAATTAGGAGTACTAGCTATTATAGTACAAATAGGCTTAAATGAAATGGGGCTATTAATAGCCGGATTAATCTCTTTGGTTGTTGGGGCTATAGGAGCTTTAAATCAAACTCGAATAAAAAGACTACTAGCTTATAGCGGGATAAGCCATATGGGGTTTGTGTTGCTGGGTATAGCTATAGGGTCTATAGAAAGTTTTCAGGCAAGTTTAATGTATATAGGTGCTTATATAATAACTCAAGTACTACTTTGGTCTGTAGTACTAATTATATCTCCTAAAAGAGACATGCTTATTGAGTTTAGTGGTGTTTCAAGATTAAACCCAATGTTAGCACTAGCATTAGCTACAGGTTTATTGTCTACTGCAGGAATCCCCCCTTTAATTGGGTTTTTAACTAAATGGTATATTATTTTAGCAGCTGTTGGTCAAGGTTACTATCTTAGCGCTTTAATGGCTTTAGTTTGTTCCGTGATAGCTGGAGTTTATTACCTTAGATTAGTTAAAATTATGTTTTATCAACCTTTGTCTACGCCTTTAGTAATAACAAATATACTAAATTCTCCACATGGCAGCATAGCATCGGAGGAAACAAGTTTAGGCAAGGCAATATTAATAGGGGCAAGTTTATATTTAGTATTAACAATTATAGTATGTCCTAGTTTGTTCTTTCAGTTAACACATTTGATTATTTTAGATTTATTCCCATGTATCTTCTAATTATATTAATACCGTTACTAAGCGCAGTCGGAAGCGGACTAGGGGGTCGCTATCTAGGAAGAAAAGGGGCTGGCTTGTTAAGTTCTGTGTGGGTTCTCATCAGTAGCTTCCTTTCTTTTGTATTATGTTATGAAATCCTTATTAATGGGTCTACAGTATATATAGAGTTAGGCAGATGGATAGAGTCAGATTTACTAATAACTAGCTTTGGCCTACAATTTGATATGGTAACAGCTGTAATGTTAATAGTAGTAACCACAATTAGCGGGTTAGTTCATGTCTATTCTACAAGTTATATGAGAGAAGATCCCCATTTACCTAGATTCATGAGTTATCTGTCTCTATTTACCTTTTTTATGTTAGTTTTAGTAACTAGTAATAATTATGTACAATTATTTATTGGTTGGGAAGGTGTCGGTTTGTGTTCTTATTTATTAATTAACTTTTGGTTTACGCGTATACAAGCTAACAAGGCGGCAATTAAGGCAATGTTAATCAATAGAATAGGAGATATAGGATTAATGCTAGCTATTATATTAATCTGGAAAGAATTTGGGGTATTAGATTACTGTAGTTTATTCTCCGCTTTATCACCATCTTCAGCTTGTACTTGGATTTGTATATTACTAACTATAGGGGCCGTAGGAAAATCTGCTCAATTAGGGTTACATACTTGGTTGCCGGATGCTATGGAAGGGCCTACACCTGTTTCAGCCCTAATTCATGCAGCAACAATGGTAACAGCAGGAGTGTTTTTAATTATAAGATCAGCTCCCCTTTTTGATTATTCTCCAACTGCAACAATTATTGTAGGGTTAGTTGGTTCCTTAACTGCTTTCTTTGCAGCTACAGTAGGATTAGTCCAATCGGATATAAAAAAAGTTATTGCTTATTCTACTTGTAGTCAACTAGGATATATGGTAATGGCTTGTGGTACTTATAGCTGTCTAAGTAGTTTATATCATCTACTAACTCATGCTTTCTTTAAGGCTTTATTATTCTTGGGGGCAGGCTCAATAATTCATGCTCTTCTAGATGAACAAGATCTTAGGAAGATGGGGGGAATAATCCGGGGCTTACCTCTAACATATGTATTAATGTTGATTGGTTCATTGTCTTTAGCCGGTTTCCCCTATTTATCTGGATTTTACTCTAAAGATTTAATATTAGAATTAACTTATAATAATTATTGTTTAATATCTATTTATTGGTTAGCTTCAATTACAGCCTTCTTAACTGCTTTTTATTCATTCCGATTAATATACTTAAGTTTTGTGTCTAAGCCTAATTTAACACGCATAAGCGCGCAACATTTACAAGAAGCTGATTGGAACTTATTGGGTCCTTTATTAGTATTAGCAATAGGAAGTATCTTAGTTGGTTATATCGCTAAAAATATGGTGTTTGCACCAGGTATACGTCCCTTGCCGCTTGTGCCCACAATAGTCTCTTTTGCACCAGTTATTATGTCTGTAACAGGGATATTACTAGTGTTTATACTTCGTCCTTATATTATCTATTATATTACACGTCCTAGCATATATGGTTTCTTATTTTATGCCTGGGAGTTTAATCAAATAGCAAATTATTATATTGGAAGCACAGCTTGGAAGTTTGGCCATATTGTCTCTTATCGTACTATAGACAGAGGTATCTTAGAGATTTTAGGTCCTACTGGAATAGCCCAATTTTTAGTTAACAGAACTAAAGAGCTAAGTAGCTTACAATCTGGTTTATTAACTAGTTATGCATTAATAATAGTAGTTAGTGTAGGTGTGGTGCTTAAGTACTTGGCCCAAATTTAGACTGATGAATAAGGTAAGAGAGTTTTATAGAACTAAATATAGTTGGACAATTAGTTTTTTATTACTTCATCCGTTAATTTATCTAATTTTCTGGGTGTTAATCTTTCTAGCTGTTAATGCTATATTAAATCCCGTATACGCACACCCGGCTACTGTAATCACTCCATATTTCCCGGTGCCGGCATATGGCTCTAACCTGCCTCCTGTAATATATTCTATTAGTGCACTATCACCCCCTCCGCCCCCTTATAATACTTCCGTCATATTGAGTTTATATCCACTGTTAGGGCCCATTGAGATTAAATCCGGGTTAGTTAATAGTCTTATGACTCCAGGCGATTTCATAGGCCAGTATGTAGGGGAGTCGATAGAAAGCATAGAGACAAACATACACGAAAACTGGGCCCATGTTACTGTCAATAATGATTTGACATATATATTTGATTTAAATACTGGGCGTCTGTTGGGGGACGTTAACCACAACGGGTCGGAGTTTAGGTGGATAGAGGAGGATATAGAAGAGGATTTCGCCGTAGTGCCCAATCAAGATATAAAACATGATATTAACTAGTATTGTAAGCTCTATATTAATAAGTATAGTAATAATATTATTAATTCCAAGGGAAAATAGTATGAGATTACGCCAGCAAGCGTTAGAGTGGTCTCTGATTACATTTGCTCTTTCTATTTTATTATTAGTTAATCTTCATCAAGAAGCTCAATTTCAACAGATAATTGAATTCAATTGGATAAGTACAATAGGCTGGTTTGGAGGTTCTCCAATATTGTTTGCTATTGATGGGATTTCTATATTTTTTATTGTATTAAGTACTTTATTAACACCAATTTGTATTTTAGTAAGTTGGAATAGTATTAAGTTTCTTGTTAAGGAGTTTATTATATGCCTTTTAGGTATGGAGTTACTATTAATTGGGGTATTTTCAACATTAGATCTTTTAATATTTTATGTGTTATTTGAGAGCATATTAATACCCATGTTCTTAATAATAGGAGTATGGGGAGCTCGGGCAGAAAAGATAAAAGCTGCTTATTATTTCTTCTTTTATACTTTAGTTGGTTCAATATTAATGTTACTTAGTATAGCAGTTATTTATAGAATAACAGGTACAACTGACTACTTATCTTTAACTAACATTCAGATTGATAGTAATATTCAAGTTTGGTTATTTATAGGTTTCTTCCTTAGTTTAGCAGTTAAGATACCAATGATACCTTTTCATATCTGGTTGCCTCTTGCGCATGTTGAGGCTCCTTTAGCTGGTTCAGTGATTCTAGCTGGAATATTATTAAAATTAGGGGGCTATGGATTCATTCGATTCGCTTGGCCTCTTTTCCCCGAAGCAACAGAGTATTTAGCACCAATTATACTAACGTTATCATTAATAGCAGTGATATACGGGAGTTTAACTACTTGCCGACAGGTAGATGCGAAACGTCTGATAGCCTATTCCTCGGTAGCTCATATGGGAATAGTAACAATAGGTTTATTTACTCATACGATGGAGGGTTTAATAGCCTCTATATTCTTAATGATAGCTCATGGAGTGGTTAGCCCCGCTTTATTTATAGCAGTAACATTGCTCTATGAGAGACATCATACAAGGTTAATTAGGTATTATAGGGGAGTAGTTATGACTATGCCCCTATTTTCTATCATATTTATGGTGTTTACTTTAGCTAATATTGCTGTTCCTCTTAGTTGTAACTTTGTTGGAGAATTTTTATCCTTAGTAGCTGCTTTTTCTACTAGTACATCATTAGGTATTCTTACCTCAACTAGTATGGTCATAGCTGCTGCTTATTCGTTATATTTATATAATAGAATTTGTTTTGGGCAACTTTCTCCATATTTAATATTTTCGAGAGATATTAATAGACGAGAGTTTAATGGGCAATTACCGCTAATAGTAGCTATTGTATTATTGGGGATAGTTCCATACCCCCTAATTGAGTTAGTTCGTGTATGTTTGCCTAGATTTTTATAATTTTCCTCTTTCTGTACCTACTTGGTTTATATATGTATTTATTTTGTTTTTAATAGTGGTAGGGGCAGGAATTGAACCTGCATAATCAGATTATGAGTCTGAGAACTTACCGTTAGTTGACCCTACAAGCTGAGCTTAGCTAAGCACTATGTAACCATGGCCCGGGCTAAGAGCCCCACCAGTAAATACATACATATAAAAACAACCAAACCACATCTACAAAATGCCAATACCAACTAGCAGCCTCAAAACCAAAATGATGATGACGAGTATAGTGATAGCCTATTAGTCTAGCTAAACATACAGTCAAAAATATAGTTCCAATTATAACATGAAAACCATGAAAACCTGTGGCCATAAAAAAGGTTGAACCATATACGGAGTCTGAGATTGTAAAAGGTGCTTCGTAATACTCCATAGCTTGTAAAGCTGTAAACTGAATTCCAAGTATTACGGTACAAGTAAGTGATTGTATGGCTTCTAATCTTTGTCCGCTAACTATGGCGTGATGTGCCCATGTAACTGTTGCTCCTGAACTAAGTAATATAGCTGTATTTAATAGGGGCACAGAAAATGGATCTAACACTTCTATACCAACAGGGGGCCAAATAGCCCCTAATTCTATAGTGGGAGATAAGCTACTATGAAAGAAAGCCCAAAAGAACGCAAAAAAGAAGCAAACTTCAGAAGTAATAAAAAGGATCATACCATATCTTAATCCTCTTTTTACTATTTGAGTATGGTGTCCTTGGAAAGTGGCTTCTCTAATAATATCTCTCCACCAAACAAACATTGTAAATATTATTGTTATTGCGCCTAAATACATTATCCATGTATAACTATAATGAAAGTATAATACTGAGCCTACTGTAAGCAGTAGTGCCCCAATTGAGCCTATATAAGGCCATGGACTAGGATCCACTAAATGATAAGGGTGATAAGCCTTACTCATGGCTCCCCGGCGGGGAATCGAGCGGAGACTAATACTCCTGCCCAACAATTATTCTAAGTATGGGTTAATGTAGATTTAGAGTATCATTAATGTATATGGTAGTTAACATACAAAATACATATGCTTGAATCAAGGCCACGGCAATTTCTAGTAAAGTTATAAAAACCATTACTAATATTGGGCCTAAGCTTAAAACTAACATTCCATTACTAATCATTGCGAACCCAAAACTTGCTAATATAGCAAATAAAAGGTGTCCAGCAGATATATTAGCAGCTAATCGAAGACCTAAAGAGAGTGCCCGGGAAATATAGCTAAGTGTCTCAATTAAAACTAATAGAGGGGCTAATGATAAAGGAGCCCCACTAGGCATTAACATTGAAGCAAAGTTCCAGCGGTAGTTTGTTATCCCCAATATTGTCACTGCTATTAAAATAGATACACTGAACCCAAAAGTAATAACAATATGGGCAGTTGGGGTAAATACATAAGGAAATAAACCTAACAGATTTAATCCGGCAATAAACGTAAATAGGGTTATAATAAAAATAAAATATTGAGTTCCCTTATTAGCTGTAGAATCTTTTACTAATCCTAAAAAGTGGGTATAAACAATTTCTTGTATAGCCTGCAATCTTGTAGGTATTAATTTATATGAACAACTTCCTATTAATATTACACTAAATAGGATAAGCATCATAATAGAAGAATTAGTAATTATACCTCCAATTATCCGAACTACATTAAATTGATCAAAGAAAGAAGCTGCCATATTGAATATATGTAGGAAATGGGCCTATCTGCGAAGTATATCTTGTAGTATAGCATATGCTCGATTAGCCCCCAATTTCTTACTAGGGGCTGCCCCCTCTTCCTGTAGTATACTTCTTATACGTAAATTATTTTGAATTTTAGGTAAAATAAATAAACTCATAATACTATAAAGTGCTAACAAAATTATTAATGTCCAGCTATATTGAGTTAAATAAGCAGTTATATCTAAGTGAGGCATTATTCGATGATTGAAAGATCCTCTAAAGATCAGCACATAATGAAGATAGCCAGCTAATATATTTATCCATGCTAACGGCTTCTATAACAATGGGCATAAAAGAGTGATTAGCACCACATAACTCGGAACATTGACCATAAAATAATCCTGGTCTTTTAGCTAAAAATCCGGTTTGATTAAGACGTCCAGGTACAGCATCCATTTTCATAGCTAATGAAGGCACAGCAAATGAGTGAAGTACATCTGCGCCTGTAACTAAAACTCTTACATAAGTATCAATAGGAACAACCATTCTATTGTCAACCTCTAATAGTCGGAGATCGCCGGGTTCAAGGTCACTTGTAGGTATCATGTAAGAATCAAATTCTAAGGTACTATCTTCACCTAAGGTAGTTTGATAGTCTGAATATTCATAAGACCAGTACCATTGATGACCTATGGCTTTTACTGTCACACCGGGTTCTACTATCTCATCCATCAAATAAAGTAGTTTTAAAGAAGGGAATGCTATAAACACTAATATAATTGCTGGAATTATAGTCCAAACAATCTCTATTGTGACTCCTTCTATAAGATAGCGATGATAAGCTTGGCCTGTTAATCCTCTTATAATTAACCATAATACAGCTGTTATAATAATAACTAAAATAAACATAATTTGGTTATGAAGGAATAGAATCTCTTCCATAACAGGGCTAGCAGCATCTTGGAAGCTTAGTTGAAATGGCTCAGCCGCGTCACGTAGGAGCGAGGCCTCTAATAATGCATTAATTGGAGTTTTCATTCTTCTCTAGCCCTGTTACTTTGCTGACACACCCAAAAGCTTTCCCAATTCCGTATATACAGCCCCAAGAGTATTCTCACCTACTTTAGATTACTTTTAATCTAGAGTAAGC